TGGGTTCATCTCTGTAATAATCTAATAATAAGATGAACTGAGTTGGAGACATGAAAGCTTAAGAAGGCAAGTGGATCCTTGCCTTCTTAAGCCTTCTTAAGCTTTCATAATATTTTATTAGTATAAATAAAAAAAATAACTTTTCCCTATTTTGAAAAAAAAACTTCATTTCTTATAATGTTTTTGAAAACTTCATTAATTAATTTAGAGCATCCCTTATTCGCGGATAGTATCTTATCTATCTTTCAAAGTTAGAAGAAAGAAGGAATCGCTCGATTTCATTTTCCTGAATGACACAATTACAATATATATTTCTGTCGATCGGCTATTATGCAAAGCAAATCCTTTTCGAATAGATCCTTATCCTTACTCTACTCTATTTAGTATCTCATCAAAGTTGAATTTTTTCTAAGTCCATTAGAATAAGTTCTATTTTATCAAAAGATTTCCCTCTATTTTTTTTTTGTTTGTTCACTACTTTCTATATGTATACGTAATAAATATAAAAAAAGGGTTCTGATAAACATGGAAAAAATAGAAACTAATAAGGATAGTAATTTTTGACGAACGGGATCAAAAACCGTTTTTATGTAGACACAAGAAAGAAATGTAGAAAATTCCTTTCTTGTGTCAAAGAAAAGACTAAGAAGAAGAAGGCGAATAATCCTTTGTTTTCTATTCTCCACTTACTTATCTTATGTTTAGTATCCAGTGAAATTTTAGATGTTAGAATAGAAAAAGATTGATCCATTCTATGACATTTCAATCTCACAAGAGTGACCTAGTGACACCGCTCGAATTTGGCTTGAAAAAAAAAAGAAGGGATAAAGTAAAATAATCTTCTTCACAATATACATACTATGACTAGGAATGCGGTACAAATAATTCCCGATATCGACATCTGGAATAGAAACAAGCAAAAAGCTTTTCATAATTTTTGATCATACATAACATATACAGAACATAATTGAATTCCCAAAACAAGAATTTGATTCTTTTTACGAACTTGATATTGGAAATCCGAGAATCTAGAAATTCATTTCGGACAATTGAACCTTCTCAAACTGTTTCTTCTTAAGAACCAAAAATATTTGTGCCAAAATAACAGATGCCAAGAAGAACAAAAGGCCTTGGACACGGAATGGATCTTGAAGTACTATTTCCGCATCCCCTTGACCAAATCCACCCACATTAGGATTACTCGTTAATGGCTGATCAACTTTGATAGATTCGCCTTCGGAAACAAGAAGTTCTGGCCCTGGGGGGATAATATCAACCACTTGACGTTCATCTGACGCATCCGATATGGTTATTTCGTACCCCCCTTTTTCTTTTCGTATGATTTTACTTACTACACCAGCCGCTGTAGCATTATAAACTGTATTGTTACTCTTGCTCCCATCGGGATAAATCTGACCCCTTCCTCTGTTCCCACCTACATATATGGGATATTTTAAGAAGTGAACATCTTTATTAGTAGCGGGGTCCGGGGAAAGAATAGGAAAGGTGACTTCACTATATTTCTGACCAGAAACAGGACCTATCACAAGAATATTTTTTTTAGTGGGGCGATAGCTCTGAAAAGACAGATTTCCTATCTTTTCTTTCATCTCGGGCGAAATACGATCGGGGGGGGCTAATTCAAATCCCTCAGGTAAAATAAGAACAGTCCCCACATTCAAACCTCCCTTTTTACCATTAGCAAGAACTTGTTTAACTTGCATATCATAAGGAATTCGAACAACCGCTTCAAATACAGTATCAGGAAGTACCGCTTGCGGAACCTCAATATCCACGGGCTTATTAGCTAAATGGCAATTGGCACATACAATACGCCCGGTCGCTTCTCGTGGATTTTCATAACCCTGCTGTGCAAAAATGGGATATGCATTGGAAATGGATGTCCGAGTTATGATATATATCATTAGCGATACGGAAATAGATCGAATAATCTCTTTCTTTATCCAAGAAAAGGTGTTTTTAGTTTGCATGGTCCAATCATTGATCCCGAAAATTTCTACAATAAAATTAGGTAGGTCGCTTGTATAGTTCCCTATCCACAATTCTGCTATTTACTGTACTGAAATCATTTTACTGGAATATAGGAGTAGGAGAAATCCCTGTAGGGTAGAAAGAGTAAGTACGTCTTAAAATTGAAATGCTTTGCTTATGTACCTTATGTTACAAAGTAACAAATATTATAGTTGGATCAGTCATTCATTGAATGATAAATCACTACAAGTGATGGAGATACACGATTTAAATACCGGAAGATCCAATATTTAAAAATTGTATCCAGAATGACGGGAAAAGTAGAAACAAGACCAGATATAATTTGATCGTTGTGAGCAAATCCAAAATCTTTGTAGACATAGCCAATCATTAGTTCCCAACCATGGGGCGAATGGAATCCGATACATAAATCAGTTAATAAAAGAATAGAAAAAGCTTTTATTGTGTCACTTAAGTTATATAGGAATTCTTGAACCCAAGAGTTAAGAATAGCAAGTTCTTCATTACCCAGAATAGAATAACCACTTAAAATAATGAAAGAGGTTATATTTGTCGATAAGTGCAAAATCATATGGATATGATCCTCATTGTGCATCTTGATCAATTGGATCGTTTCTTTGTGGATTCCTATACGAAGTGTTTGTAGATGTGTTTCCGGGTATTCTTTTATCATTTCGTCCAAGAGTAAGAGTTCTTCCAATTCTATGAATTTTTCTAGAATACTCTTTTCTTGAATATCAGTCAAAAAAGTTTCGGATTGCCTAGTATTCCACCAATTAGTAATCCAAAATTCAAGACATTTATTAAATGAGAGAGAGATCCACCAGGGCAAAAATACTCTAGATGTAAGATATAGAAGAGGAAGAAATGCTTTCTTTTTTGCCATTTTTTCATCTTTGAATTGTTAATGAACCCACCTCATTTGTTGAATCTATGTGATCTACTATTTCTATTAACCCTAAGTTCTATTCCAAGGCATCGGACCTATGAATCTATTCCCCGTTTTTTATTTGTGATTTAGTAATGAGTCCTTGAATTTAGAAAGAATACAGAAATAGAATAAGAGTCCGTTTCGAATGAAGAAATAAGAAAAAATATTGTTTCCAGATACCTCAATTGAATTGATCAAATTCGAAGCCCTTTTCGATGAATGCTTGAAAGAACCAACCAATTCAAGCAAGTAATGAATATTATTCGGATTTCAAGCCAAAAGAACTCCCCTTGTCCTTTCTATCAAAAAAGAAAATCTTTCGAAAAAAAAAATGGCCGGCTACCCACAGTTATAGTCCAGGAAAAATGGAGCGAGATTTATGAAGAATATTCTGATCTAACGATCACAAATTCAAAAACTAATGATCAAAAATGAGTGGCAAAACAAGACAGAAAAGTTATCCTTATAAGAGATACAAGCAGTCCTTTGCCTTTGATCATTAAGAAACACAAAAGAAAAGATAAAAAAAAAAAAGAAAGGTCGATTGACAAAAGAAAGGAGAGAGCATTTACAAGATATGATCTATTTGTATCTAACCTATCAATTCATATTGAAAATAAAAAGAGAAATCCTTTATTCCGAAATGTTTTGATATACGAGATGAATCTATTATTTTATTTCGATTTGTTACTTTTACTTGTTTTTTACTGAATTGAGTTGAGTGGATTTCCATACGCATAAATTCGGACAAAAAAAGTTTCGTTTTATGGATGTTCCATATACGTCTACTTTGGATCGAATGAACGTTCTGAAAAAACTTTATTAAGCTATGCTATGCTGAAGAAAGAAAAGAGAATTCTTGAATTTTTTCCCTGCCGATGGGAAAGAATTTCTTCTTCAGTTCAAGTTCATTTCAAAATACTTCAATCGGTACGCGCAAGAAATAGGCCAATTCGGCGGCTTTTTGCTCAATTTCACGCGGAGTCAAATTCTCATCAGTACGCGTCAAGGGAACGGCCCCCTGTCCTTTGATTTCCATATAAAGGACACGACGAGCATAAATACCCTCTTTAACTTCTATTCGGATGGACTGAATATCTTTCCTACGAAATCGTAGGAAGATGCGACGATTTTTTCCAGGAAATCCCCAACGAAAAATACACACTATTCCTTCTTTTCTATCGAATCGATCATAGCCACTACCTACATTCCACGAAATTGTGCACCACAAATAGGAACTAATAAAGAGACCTGCGATACCGTAGAAAGACATCACGATCCCTTGTGGAAAAAAAAGAATTTGTTGAGAGGGAACTAAAGATATCAAATTCTTACCGAGATAACTGGAAGATCCAACTAATACGAATCCTAGTGAACCTAAAAAAAGGATAAAGGCCCAGCAGAAATTACTTATTTTTCGAGACCCCACTATAAGTTCTATCCATATATGTTCTGATCGCCAACTCATACTAGATCCAGTTGCATTTTATTGGAATTGAGAAAATAGTCCAAATGAATTTGACTTTCCTTTTTTTGTTTCCGAAGTAACTCTCATCAACTAGCATCATTCGGATGTAACCCTTTAGGAGTAATTCATCTAATTGGTTAGATCCAATTGGTTAGGTCTAAAATAAGAATATCCCTTTTCTATGATCTCCTATAGATATCCACATATAGATACATTGACTTTACATTTCATACATCCACCTCGATTCCGATCAATTTGAAAATTGCTATAATTTATTTACCCATATATTTACGCATACATAAGATCTATGTTCGGAGGAAACCGCCATATTCTACTACTACTAAATAGATATCTGTGTTATCTATATCTAAGTCTTGAAAAAAAATAGATAAGATTTGCACCTATCGAATCTAAAAAATCTTGTTTTTTTGAACATGAAGAGATAAAGAAGCCATTGCAATTGCCGGAAATACTAGGCCCACTAAAGGCACAAAGAGAGAGGGTAAGTTGTTAAGAGTTGTCATAGAATGGGTACCTCGATTTAATATTTGTACCTGTTATTGTTAGAAAGATATCTTAGAATAATTATAATTCGTATATAATTAGATTGAGTATATCTAAGTGAGTATATATATTAAATAATAAGTGCAAGGAATAGATAATTAAATAAATGAGACTTATTCTTCTTTATCTTTCTACATGAAATATAGAAATATACGTGTGATAATCTATTCTTGTCTTAAAATTAGAATTGAATTCTCATTTTTATTTTATTTAATAAATAAAGAAATAAAGAGTTTCTTACAAATTCCCGAAGGATTCGTTAGAATTCAATCCAACAACAGGATTCTTAGTAAAAATAGAGATTCTCGGAAGATAGAGTAGAAAGAAAAGATACTCTATATCTATATTTTCTATATTTGAATCATATATACTATACATACGAAGCAAGAAGGAAAGATGACCTTAGTTTTATTTTATTTGCCTTGCCCAATTTGAATTTCGAAGAAGGAACCATTTTTTTTATCTTGTTGATAGAGATAGAGGTTTCCTAATTAATAATCAGTAATATCGGTATAAAAAAAAGAATTATCCGCACGATTCTTTATACAATTTACAATTAAATATTATGATTATGTCACCAAAGAAAAAAGAAATTCTTCCTTAGAATTTTTACTTTGATTCCGATAAACTATCTAATTGTTCGCTACAAATACAAAAATGTAACTAAATTAAATAAAAATAATTTGACTTAAGGCTCTACTTAACTTAATAAGTGAATTTTAATTCAAAGGAAAAAAAGCGTGAAGCTTAAATAACTCACTCAGAACACCCTTTAAAGGATTACGTGGTACAATTGGATCGAATAAGCCCTTATCGAATAAATATTCAGCCGCTTGTGAACCTTCAGGTACTATCTTATTCAATGTTTGTTCAATTACTCTTTTACCTGCGAATGCAATATAAGCATTCGGTTCGGCAATAATGATATCCCCCAACATCCCAAAACTAGCCGTTACCCCACCAGTAGTAGGAGATGTAAGGATTGATACATAGAATAACTTTTTATGGGATTGATAATCATATAAAGCAGCAGATATTTTAGCCATTTGCATCAAGCTCAAGCTTCCTTCTTGCATACGTGCTCCTCCGGAAGCACACACTAGAATCAGAGGTAAAAATTTATTGGTAGCGTACTCGATCAAACGGGTGATTTTCTCGCCTACTACGGATCCCATACTACCCCCCATAAACTGAAAATCCATAACTCCAATTGCTATGGGAATACCGTTTAGTCGACCTGTGCCTGTTTGAACAGCATCGGTTAATCCTGTCTTTCTTTGATAAGAATCAATACGATCTTTATAAGGTTCCTCCTCCGAATGAAATTCAATAGGATCCAGAGAAACCATGTCTTCATCCATAGGATCCCAAGTACCTGGATCAATCGAAAGTTCGATTCGATCTGAACTACTCATTTTCAAATGATATCCACATTGGTCACAAATATTCATTTTGGACTTCAAAAGTTTCTTATAATTTAATCCATAACAATTTTCGCATTGAACCCACAAATGCCTATATTTTTGAGTCAAATCGAAATCAGTAGAATTTTCTCTTCGAGTGAAATCAATACCATTCCTGCTAGTTCTTATACTGGAGCTCCCCCTTTCATTACTATTTCTACTTTCACCATAAATGGAACTATAAATGTAACTGTCACTGGAATTGTCACTACTACTTAAAAAGGAACTCTCAATACAAATTTGAGAACCAAGATAAGAGTTAATGCACCTAGTAATGTGATTATTCCAACTGTATTTAGTATCATACATGGAATGATCACAGGGCGGATCGTCATTCTTCGATCCATTCTTCAGATAAGCATAAGTCCAATAACTAAAAAAAGAACTTTCTCGTTCACTCAGTAAAGAAGGATCATTGTCAATCTCAAAAATTTGATTAGTAATATCCAAATATATGGAATAAATATTCCTATTACTATCTCTAACTAAAAAGGTGTCATCAGAGATAAAATTACGAACGTCCCTGACACCCACTAAATGATTAGCATTACTGTAACTAGAACTTTCACTCCAACTATGAATCTTTTTATCCATATCGTTTATAACCGGATCCTCACTTACACTGGTTTTTTCAATAGGATCACCAAACCTATCGATTGATTTACTTAGCCCACACCTGTATTCTAATTTTCCTTTATACAACATCGAATTGAACCACCATTTTTCCATAGAACTTTCTTGCCCCTATTTACGTGAAAATACAATAGATGAATAGTCATTCGATGAAAAATCATTTGAATATTTCATTTTATATCGGAATAAGCATAGAGATCCAATCACTAGATCATTAACTAATAAAATAAGGAATGAGTTTTGAAAAAAGGATTTTCTTTTGTTTTGTGAGAACCCGGAGTATTACTTCACTATAACTATATAGTTATGATGGAACTCTTTTTTATTAGAGAATATTCTAAATATTTTTTTTTAATTCGAAATTGAAATAGCGATTTCCTTCATCTTGTGTCAAATTCGCATCGAAAAAAAAGAAATATTTGTTCTCT